ATCGGAATCGTGGGGAGTACTGCTTGATCATTTCTACCAACTGAAAGCCCCAATTATAATTCCTTTTATGCAGAAATATCCCGTTGGATAACTTACATAATCTCTATTACTAATCCTTTGTGTACCTTGGTGTTCCTAACCATCCACCCATTATAATAATACATGTATGGTAATAAATAGTAAAAACCCCATACAGTTGATCTTTTGAACCCGCTTCAAGACATGATGACTAATCAACCAATCTTGGGGTAAACAGCCTCTACTGTTTATGTTTACTTTCACTTAACGCTTGTACATAGGAAATGAGACTCAATCTTTTTACTGCGAATTTATAAGCCGTTTTTTCTCACTCATATAACTATCTGGTTTAGTTCATCAACCCGAATGATGAATAAAAAAATGAAAATATGTATTCAACTCATTTAATTTCTTTCCTATAACGAAAGGAAATAGGGAAAGTTTTTGTCTCAACGAATCACACGTAGAGATATTGATAACACACATAGAGTTAATGGTATTTCATAACTAATTGATTGGGCAGCAGCTCGTAGACCACCTAAAAAGGAATATTTATTATTTGATCCATATCCTGACATAAGAAGTCCAACAGGAGCAATACTTGAAATGGCGATCCATAAAAAAACACCGATACTGAGATCGGCTAGAACAAGGCGATAGCCAAAAGGAATTACTAAATAACTTAGTAAAATTGATATAACTGCTATGGAAGGTCCGATACTGAATAAACGAGTATCCCCTCTAGATGGAAGAAGATTCTCTTTGAAAAGTAATTTTGTCCCATCTGCTAGCGCTTGAAGAATTCCCAAAGGGCCGGCGTATTCAGGTCCAATACGTTGTTGTATTCCTGCGGATATTTCTCTTTCTAACCAAACAATTACTAGTACACCTATTGTGATTCCTAATACAAGAGTCAAAATAGGGACAAGCATCCATATGATCTCATAGACCTCTTTTAACGATTCCAATCTGGAAAAAGAAGTGATAGCTTGTACTTCTGTTGTATCAATTATCATTTCAACGATCAACTTCTCCCATAATGATATCTATGCTACCTAGGATCGTCATAATATCAGCCAATTTCATTTTTTTAACTAACTGAGGAAGAATTTGCAAATTGATAAAACCCGGTGGGCGAATTTTCCATCTCCAAGGAAAAACACTCTGATCTCCTATGAGAAAAATTCCCAATTCCCCTTTTGGGGCTTCGACTCTTACATAAAGTTCTTGTTTCGACAATTCAAAAGTTGGAGAAGGTTTTTTACTAATAAATCTATATTCAAAATCATTCCATTCGGGATTCCTTACTTTATCAAAGCGTCGGATTTCTAAATTCTCATAGGGCCCTCCCGGAATTCCTTCTAGAGCCTGTTGAATAATTTTTATGGATTCTTTCATTTCACCGATTCGTACTAAATAACGGGCTAATGAATCCCCCTCTTTTTGCCATTGGACTTCCCAGTCAAACTCATCGTAACACTCATAATGATCAACTTTACGAAGATCCCATTGTATTCCGGAAGCTCGTAGCATTGGTCCTGATAAACCCCAATTTATTGCTTCTTCTCCGCCAATAATGCCCACCCCTTCAACTCGTTCTAAAAAAATAGGATTCCTTGTAATAAGCTTTTGATATTCAGCAATCCCTGTTAAAAAATAATCGCAAAAATCCAAACATTTATCTATCCAACCATGAGGTAGATCAGCGGCTACTCCTCCGATACGAAAATAATTATGCATCATTCGCATACCGGTAGCAGCTTCGAATAGGTCATATATTAATTCTCTTTCTCGAAAAATATAGAAGAAGGGGGTCTGCGCACCAATATCAGCCATAAAAGGGCCAAGCCATAACAAATGAGAAGCTATACGACTTAACTCCAACATAATTACTCTGATATAGCTAGCCCTTTTAGGTACTTGAATATTTCCTAACTGCTCTGGTGCATTTACGGTTATTGCTTCTGTGAACATAGTAGCTAAATAATCCCAACGTGTTACATAAGGCAAATATTGTATAATTGTTCGGTTTTCCGCAATCTTTTCCATCCCTCTGTGTAAATAACCCAAGATTGGTTCACAGTCAATAACATCTTCACCATCTAGAGTAACGATGAGTCGAAGAACACCATGCATTGATGGGTGTTGAGGACCCATATTGACTATCATGAGGTCTTTTCTTGTAGCTGGTGCAGTCATAAGTTTTTCCCCGATCCATTCTTCCATGAATTGCTGAAAGCGAAAAGAAGTTCATCAAAAATTAAGCGAATAATTCAAAATGAATCGTCAAATTAACGAGTTTTTATCTCCCGAATACCCAACTGACTAATTAATTCTTTATAGCGTACTCTATTTTTTTTTGACAAATAAGCCAACAGTCGTTGACGTTTTCCCAGAATTTTCCGCAGACCTCTCTGAGATGAATGGTCTTTTTTGTGCAATTCCAAATGGGAAGTAAGTCTCTGTATCCTATTGGTGAACATGAATACTTGAAATTCAACAGACCCCCTCTTTTCTTCTTTTTCTTGGGAAATAGCCGAGATGAATGGATTTTTTACCATAAATGAACCCCCTTATTTTACATATATGAATTTTAACGATCAGTAATAATAATAATGCTAGTCATTTTAATTTTAATCCGGTCTACACAACAATCTGAATTTCTTTATGGATTCCAATTTTATCAAATAAAATGAATTAATAATCAATTCTATTTAAAATTTGAGCCGGATAGGAATACAAAAGGATAATACATTTCTGCACTCACGAAAGAGAATAATTTAAGCCTAAAATTAAGAAGATTCTGTTGATTCAGTTCTCGATCGAATTGATACGTCATTGAATTAGTATCGTATATTAGAACAGGGTGTAAGACAAGGCATGTGCGCATTTGTTTTGTTTGCTTTTATATACCAGATATGGTTGGTACAAGGATATAGAGGAAAAATGTACCATCAACCAATTTTCAATCGTGGATACATATGTATCCTTAACATACTGAAACGACTTCCATTATTGGTATCAAACCAATAACGATTCATACAAGCTAAATCTTCTAATCGATAATTGGGCCAAAGGAAAAACTTTAATTTTATTAATTTATTTTTTTCGCTATCAAGATGTGGATTTTCATCCAAAAATGGACCCCAGTCTTTTACGTTGTTCCCGTTACAAAATACGGGATTTCTATCCATACCATTTCTCTTCTTTGAAGTGAAACAACTTAGAATTCTCAATTCTCTACGACGTCTAGATGATAAAATATTTTCAGGAACAAGCAAATCATAATGATTTTTGTCTCTAGTTCCAGTTATCTTTTTATTTTTTGGAATGGATTCATCAAAAGTCTTCTGATCAAGATATTCTTTTTCTCGGTATCTTTGATTAGGTTTGTGCTTACTCTTATGAACCAATGAAATACCGAGGGTTTGATACATAATAAATTGTCCATCGTTTTTTACAAACAGACGAACGGGTTCAATAATCAATATTCCCGTTTTCATCAATTCTGTAAGAGTTAAATTCTTTTGAATCAGCATTATGTCCAGACCCATTTCTCTCCTTTGAATAGAGGATATAGCAATTTCCTTTGGATTTCTCAGTCTAAGCAGGAGACAATATACTTTGACATTATTGATCATTCTTTGATTCAAAGTATCATTCCATCTCAATTGAAAAAGCAAATACTTGTTCAGGAAGAAATGGAGTTCTGCTTCCGTGTTATTCTTGTATTGTTTTTTATTTTTACGTTTTTTCATATCTGATCCCGGATAATCTTCTTCAATATCTTTTTGTTGGTTTAAGAAAAGGGATCCGACATATTCTTGGTTTTGTACATCTGATCCAAGATCTCCTTGGCCTGCGGGTTCTTTTTCTTTTTCTGCTTGATTTCGATTCTTTAATTCAAAAGATTGTTTTTTATTCGATGGTATAAAAAGATTCCTTTGTTGCTTTCCATTGATGTTTTTATTTTTACTAAAATTTTCATTTATATTCAAGTTTAAAAGAAGTAATTTGCTTGGTATAACCCATGGTTGAATTTTATATATATTATAAAGTAAGAGAAATTCTGGGAAGAACCAAAATTCCAGATTCGATATGGGACAATTTAGTATTTCTTCATTCATTCCCATCCAATCAAAAACGATTTTGTTTTGATTGGGTGGATTGCTTTCTTGATCTTGATGAATCGGCAGATAAAAAAGACCTTTCTTATCAATTTTTTGAATTATTTGATAATTATTAGTGCCGGTCTTAGTATTTTTATTACTGTTGTTATCGATCTCGATCCATGCTTCAATATCGACTTTTTTTCTAAGACAAAAATTGATAATTTTCCAATCAAAATATTTTCTATCCGGATTTTTTACCATATACATAATATCATCTTCTCCTAGATAATTATTTATAGTGGTAATCTCCGGCATATCAAATAATTTGTGTTTATGGGTATTGTAATTATAAGAAATTTCTCGGTTCTTCGTTACTTGGAACGGTGATCCATAAATATAGGAGTTCCTCTTATTTTCATAATTAATAGATTTATATGATAAAAGATCATATCTATAGTATTTTTGAAAATTTTCTTTTTGATTTGGTAATGAATATACTTCATAATCATTTTGTTTTTTGTAATGAATTAATTGGTCTTTTTCATATGAATCCCATTTGTTTACATCCTTAGTTTGAGCCGTACGATGTTGATTGACTCTATTTCGCCATTTTTGTGGTATTAATCTAGACCATTTAATCTGAGATAAATCGTATTGATAATGACCTCTTAACCAATTTTTCCATTGATTTATTCCAGAATTCTGAAGTTTCTTATGACTTAATTCGGAATGAAATATACCCTGTGTTCCAAAATAATCCTTTATTGCAGTCTTAAGAAAAAAAGATGTTCCGTGATATTGAAGAACCAATCTTAATTTATACAAGTTAATAACTTGGGTTTGGGATAATTTGTAAAATACATATGCTTG